AAGAAACCTTTCCTTTGATTAATAATAAGAAAATTAGAACTCCATAGATTTCTGGATTCCCTTATTATTCCCTAATCTCAAAAAGAGATAAAAAATGGGCGATTATGTGATTAGTTGGTATACAAAATAGAATCTAGAATTCGGTTGAATCAAAATAATTTATTTTATTAAAGTTCTATTTCTGTCAGAGGGCAATATGAATGTTCTATCATCTTCCATCACCACACTAAAAGTCTTATACGATATATCTGGTGTGGAAGTAGGCCAACATCTCTATTGGCAAATAGGGGGGTTACAAGTCCATGCCCAAGTACTTATTACTTCTTGGGTTGTAATTGCTATCTTATTAGGTTCTGCCACTCTAGCTGTTCGGAATCCACAAACCATTCCGACTGATGGTCAGAATTTCTTCGAATATGTTCTTGAATTCATTCGTGACGTGAGCAAAACTCAGATTGGAGAAGAATACGTTACTTGGGTTCCCTTTATTGGAACGCTCTTTCTATTTATATTTGTTTCTAATTGGTCAGGGGCTCTTTTACCTTGGAAAATCATAGAGTTACCTCATGGGGAGTTAGCCGCACCCACAAATGATATAAATACTACGGTTGCTTTAGCTTTACTCACGTCATTGGCATATTTTTATGCGGGTCTTAGTAAAAAAGGATTAGGTTATTTCGGTAAATACATTCAACCAACCCCAATCCTTTTACCCATTAACATCTTAGAAGATTTCACAAAACCTTTATCACTTAGTTTTAGACTTTTCGGGAATATATTAGCTGATGAATTAGTAGTTGTTGTTCTTGTTTCTTTAGTACCTTTAGTAGTTCCTATACCGGTTATGTTTCTTGGATTATTTACAAGTGGTATTCAAGCTCTTATTTTTGCAACTTTAGCTGCGGCTTATATAGGAGAATCTATGGAGGGTCATCATTGACTAGTTTTGAACTATGTTTTTGCTTAGCTTAGCCCAAGTCAATGTATGCCTGTCTCAAGATACTATACTTAATAAAAATAAACATCCAAAGTATGGTATATTACGAGCTAGAATCTAGAGTAATCGCAAATAAAGATTATGATATGAGCGGATTGTTGGAAAAATGGGAAAAAGATCTTTTTCCCATTTTTCTGGTTTGGCCCTTTTATCTTTACCTTCCTCAATTAATATTCTAGATTGTTCAGCCAATTTCAATAGTAAATCTAAATATTTATGATTTCGATTTTCGATGTTGTATCCCATGTGCTGAGAACTAAAAGGGAAAAAAAGGTTTACAAAAACTTAGAGTCCTAAAAAAGTTTTTGTTAGGAGAGGGGTTCAATTAGATATATGGAATCTAATGGCTCTAAGCGAACTTTTGTGGATGTTTCAAAGCAAATTTATAGAATCCGATTGAATCTAAGATACGAATCGTTGGTTTACATTATGTAACAAAGGCATGTATATGTGATAATTGACTAGTTATATATGAACTCGAGATATATATAATTTGCCCTACTTCGGACCTGGCTTTCAAATAGAAGTCTTTTCCTTTAGTCTGGTCTATGGCTGTGAATTGAATGAATAAGAATAAGGAGATTAAATTGAAATAAAGACAAATAACGACGAACTCAAAGAATGATTCGGAATAGTTAAGTCCTAATTCTTGGTTGTATCATTAACCATTTTTTTTTATTTTTTGCGAGGAACTTCTCATGAATCCATTGATTTCTGCCGCTTCCGTTATTGCTGCTGGATTGGCCGTAGGGCTTGCTTCTATTGGACCTGGAGTTGGTCAAGGTACTGCTGCGGGTCAAGCTGTAGAAGGTATTGCGAGACAGCCCGAGGCGGAGGGAAAAATACGAGGTACTTTATTACTTAGTCTAGCTTTTATGGAAGCTTTAACAATTTATGGGCTGGTTGTAGCATTAGCGCTTTTATTTGCGAATCCTTTTGTTTAGTTTAACCAAAAAATACTAAAAGTATTTTTTAACTTTTTATTGCCACTTGCCCTTTAAAATTATAGCAAGATTTCACTCCTACAATTCTTCGTTGAGACAATAACTCTGGGAAGGACTGATGTGAGATTTGAGATATAGCCTGATACCTAATTCTAATTAAGTATCATTCTTATTGGGAATTTCAATTGCAAAAAAAAAAGAGGGCGGGACGTGATACAAAAAGAACTCTGTTCTATTTTTTTAGTCTATCTATAAGGGGAGATCATATGAAAAATGTAACTGATTCTTTCCTTTCCTTGGGTCACTGGCCATCCGCCGGGAGTTTAAGATTTAATACCGATATTTTAGCAACAAATCTAATAAATCTAAGTGTAGTGCTCGGTGTATTGATCTTTTTTGGAAAGGGAGTGTGTGCGAGTTGTTTATTTCAAAAATAGACTGGATCCAACCAGATGCACTTTGTTCGTTTTTGTTCGTTAGAACTAAGAAAGAAAGGTGCATAATCCCGCGAATTACTTCTGAATAAATTAATAAATTATATGTAAGAACTATAGCATTT